GGACTCTATGTATTAACGATCGGGAATCACCGAGGTATTTGTGCAAATAGGTATAATCCATGTAATTGCAGAAACGATAATGATCAAAATGAAACAGTTGACGATAATAACTATAAGTATACGAAAGAGAAAGAACCCTATTTTTGTAGTTCCTATGATGCACTTGGAGCTTATCGGCAGAAACGAATCCATTTAGATAGTCCTTTGTGGCTTCGGTGGCGACTAGATCAACGTGTCATTGCCTCAAGAGAAGTTCCCATCGAAGTTCAATATGAATCTTCGGGTACCCATCATGAGATTTATGGGCACTATCTCATAGTAAGGAGTGTAAAAAAAGAAATCCTTTGTATATACATTCGAACCACAGTTGGTCATATTTCTTTTTATCGAGAAATAGAAGAAGCCATACAGGGGTTTTGTCGGGCCTACTCATATGGTACCTAAGCTAAGCAATTATGTAATACCCATGGAAATTCGGGTCTATCCGGTTCAACTAGTATCATAATTCCTGAATTTCTATATGAATCAAGATCCAGGAAAGGAAGTCTTTGAATCATTGACTCAAACCCACTGTCGAATCCTACTCAGCGAAATATGGAGGTACTTATGGCAGAACGGGCGGACCTGGTCTTTCACAATAAAGTGATAGATGGAACTGCCATGAAACGACTTATTAGCAGATTAATAGATCACTTCGGAATGGCATATACATCACACATCCTGGATCAAGTAAAGACTTTGGGTTTCCAGCAAGCCACTGCTACATCCATTTCATTAGGGATTGATGATCTTTTAACAATACCTTCTAAGGGATGGCTAGTCCAAGATGCTGAACAACAAAGTTTGATTTTGGAAAAGCACCATCATTATGGGAATGTACACGCGGTAGAAAAATTACGTCAATCCATTGAGATATGGTATGCTACAAGTGAATATTTGAGACAAGAAATGAATCCTAATTTTAGGATGACTGATCCTTCTAATCCAGTCCATATAATGTCCTTTTCGGGAGCTAGAGGAAATGCATCTCAGGTACACCAATTAGTAGGTATGAGAGGATTAATGTCGGATCCCCAAGGACAAATGATTGATTTACCCATTCAAAGCAATTTACGCGAAGGACTTTCTTTAACGGAATATATCATTTCCTGCTACGGAGCCCGCAAAGGAGTTGTGGATACTGCTGTACGAACATCAGATGCTGGATACCTCACGCGTAGACTTGTTGAAGTAGTTCAACACATTGTTGTACGTAGAACAGACTGTGGCACTATCCGAGGTATTTTCGTGAGTCCTCAAAATGGGATGGCGGAAAGAATCTTTATCCAAACACTAATTGGTCGTGTATTAGCAGACGATATATATATGGGTCTACGACGCATTGCTGCTCGAAATCAAGATATTGGGATTGGACTTGTCAATCGATTCATAACCTTTCGAGCACAACCAATATCTATTCGAACCCCCTTTACTTGCAGGAGTACATCCTGGATCTGTCGATTATGTTATGGTCGGAGTCCCACTCATGGGGATCTGGTCGAATTGGGAGAAGCAGTAGGTATTATTGCGGGTCAATCAATTGGGGAACCAGGGACTCAACTAACATTAAGAACTTTTCATACCGGTGGGGTATTCACAGGTGGTACTGCGGAACATGTACGAGCTCCTTCTAATGGAAAAATCAAATTCAATGAGGATTTGGTTCATCCCACACGTACACGTCATGGACATCCTGCTTTTCTATGTTATATAGACCTGTATGTAACTATTGAGAATCAGGATATTATTCATAATGTGAATATTCCGCCAAAAAGTTTTCTTTTAGTTCAAAATGACCAATATGTAGAATCAGAACAAGTGATTGCTGAGATTCGCGCCGGAGCATCCACTTTGAATTTTAAAGAGAGGGTTCGAAAACATATTTATTCTGACTCAGAGGGAGAAATGCACTGGAGTACCGATGTGTACCATGCATCTGAATATACATACGGTAATGTTCATCTCTTACCCAAAACAAGTCATTTATGGATATTATCAGGAAGTCCGTGCAGATCTAGTATAGTGCCTTTTTCGCTCCACAAGGATCAAGATCAAATGAATGTTCATTCTCTTTCTGTCGAACGGGGATCCATTTCTGACCTCTCAGTGACTAATGATCGAGTCAGACACAAATTGTTTAGTTCGGGTCTTTCTGGTAAAAAGAGGGGGGGGGTTCTTGATTATTCAGGCCCTGATCGAATCATATCCAACGGTCATGGTCATTGGAATTTCATATATCCTGCCATTCTCCACGAGAATTCTGATTTATTGGCGAAGAGGCGAAGAAATAGATTCATCATTCCATTCCAATATGATCAAGAACGAGAGAAAGAACTAATGCCCCGGTCTGTTATCTCGATTGAAATACCCATAAATGGTATTTTACGTAGAAAGAGTATTCTTGCTTATTTCGACGATCCTCGATACAGAAGGAGCAGTTCAGGAATTACTAAATATGGGA